GGTTTTGTAATGAAAAGTATAGGGTTTTGTCACTTCTCCAACAATTTCTCCATTAGGTAGGATTTTGTTTGACCAAGCACTTATTTGTTGAGGGGAAACTAATCCAATTCGGAGTTGTTGATGTTTATACCGATCGATCATAGAAAAAATTCGGATTCATTAACAATAACAAGTCGATTAAGCTTCCTTCCTATTCATCTGGAAGTTTTTCTCAGATACAAGGAAATGGTTCAGTTCCAGAGCCAAAGATCGTAGTTCTCGAACGAGCAATCGAAAAGATTCTGGAGGATCCTGAGGTTTGGGTATTGTTCCTCCAATGATTGTAGTACCAAGTACTTCTTGGCGGGCTCGAATATGATCCGATTTATAAGTGAGCATCTCTTGTAAAATATGAGAAACACCAAATCCTTCTAGAGCCCAAACCTCCATTTCTCCTACCCGCTGCCCCCCTTGTTTGGCCTTTCCCCTAAGGGGTTGTTGTGTAACAAGTGCATAATATCCGCTGGAACGTCCGTGTATTTTATCATCAACTTGATGAATTAATTTCAATATATAAGGTTTTCCCACTATAACAGGCTGTTCAAAAGGATCTCCCGTTCTGCCATCAAATATTCTACCTTTTCCCGGATACTCGGGTTCAAATACCCATGGATTGGCTGTTTGCTTACTGGCTTCATATAATTCAGAAAACACTAGTTTTCTCGAGGCCTCTTGTTCATATCTCTCATCAAAAGGTGCTATTCGATAATGTTTATCTAGCAGACTTCCTGCTAACCCGAGCGAACTTTCAAATATTTGTCCTACATTCATTCTTGAAGGTACTCCTAATGGGTTGAAGACCATATCAACAGGTCGTCCATCTTGCAAATAAGGCATATCTTGTCTAGGCAAAATTTTAGAAATGATACCTTTATTTCCGTGTCTTCCAGCTACTTTATCACCGACTTTGATTTCACGTTTCTGTAAAATATAGACACGAATCGTTTCTGGGTTATAACTAGAACCTCCTCTTTTTTGGATCCATCTCACATCAACAACGCGGCCCCTACCTCCTATAGGTAATTTTAAACAAGTTTCCTTTGAAGTAGATACCTGAATGCCAAGTATGGTTCGTAATAATCTATCTTCGGGGGCATAGGACGATTCTTTCGCCATTTGCGGTGTTAATTTACCTACTAAAATATCGCCTGTCTCCACCCAAGATCCCAGCATGACAATTCCATTTTTGTCTAAATTTCTGAGTAAATGGGCTTCTAGATGAGGTATTTCCTTAGTGACCCTTTCAGGTCCTTGGCTTGTGATATGAGTCTGAATTTCATATTTTCTTATGTGAAAAGAAGTATAAATATCTTCATATACCAGACGTTCGCTAATGAGTACCGCATCCTCAAAATTGTAACCTTCCCATGGCATATAAGCTACTAATATGTTTTTGCCCAAAGCGAGTTCACCACCAACTGTAGCAGCTCCGTCCGCTAAAACTTGTCCTTTTTTAATGTATTTAGCCAGCGGAACCTGGGTTTTTTGATGCATACAAGTATTTTTGTTAGAACGTTGATATATAACTAATGGAATGTTTACAGTATTCCCATTGCCCGATAAAATTATCTTATCAATATCAGTAGAAATTACTTTTCCCTCGTGCTTGGATATAGCAGAAACCCCTGAATCTAGAGCCACTTGGCGTTCCAATCCAGTTCCAACAATGCACTTCTCCGATCGAGAAAGTGGAACTGCTTGACGTTGCATATTAGAACTCATTAAAGCCCGATTCGCATCATTATGCTCGATAAAAGGAATGAGAGAAGCTCCGATCGAAAAATATTGGAAGGGAAAAAGACTTCGAAAATGAACCTGTTCCCATGCAATAGTCAGGAACTCTTGACGGTATCGAGCTGGAACAACCTGTTCTTCCCGAACACCTCGATTCAGGGCCAAAGAATTTCCTGCCGCTACCATATTGTATTCATCTCTATTTGGTGATAAAGAAAGGATCCGTCCTTTTTTTGATCCCTCAGACATTTCATAAAACGGGCTTTCTAAAGACCCCCAATGACCAATCTTGGCATGAATTGCTAAGGATCCAATAAGTCCAACATTGATTCCTTCAGATGTGTCAATTGGGCAAATGCGCCCATAGTGACTAGGATGAATATCGCGTATCCGAAAACTAGCAGTTCGCCCTGTCAATCCTCCAGGTCCCAAATAACTCAATTTTCTCCCATGAACAATTTGTGTCAATGGATTAGTTCGATCTAAAACTTGAGATAATGGATGTAATCCGAAAAAAGATTCATAAGTGGTTGTTAATGGAGTTGAAGTTATCAAATTTTGAGGGGTCGGTATCAATTTATGTCTAATTGTTCCACCTATGGTTCCTCGAACCACATTTTCTAAACGAATCAGGGCTAATCCGAATTGATCTTGTAAAAGATCTGCTACAGAACGGATACGTTTATTTTTTAAATGATTCATATCATCAAGTGTACCCATTCCAAATTTCATTCCAATCAAAAGATCCACAGCTGCCAATATATCCCGCGGTAACAAAAATGTATTGTTAGGAGGTATATCAAGATTCAATCTCCGGTTTATATTTAATCGACCAATCCTTCCTAATTCACATCTTTGTTGAAAGAATTTCTTTTGTAATTCCTTACATAAGGATCCAGAAAATACTGGATCTCCGCCTACACAAGTAAATTGTTGATAAAATTCCAAAATGGCATTTTCTTTTGACCTAATTTTTTTTTTCTCCTTATCATTCAGGAAAGACAATAAAATCTCAGGGTAATAGACATTTTCTAGAATTTCTCGTAGATTCAACCCCATAGCTGATAATAGAACTAGAATAGATATTTTTTGTTTCCTACTCACACGAGCCCATATCCTGGCTTTTCTGTCAACCTCTAATTCTACTCTTCCTCCCCAATCTGAAATTATTGTGCCCGTATAGACTGAAATCCCGTTATGATCCAATTCGGACCGGTAATATATACCAGGGCTTTGCAATATTTGATTGATCACAATTCTGTATATCCCATTTACTATAAAAGTTCCGAGGGAACTCATTAAAGGAATGTTTCCAATAAAAATTGTTTGTTCTTGCATATCCCTATTGGATTTCAAAATTAATCCCGCGGATATATAAAATTCCGACGAATATGTGATTGATTCATATACAGCATCTCTTTCTTTTATCAACGGTTCGACTAATTGATATGTTTCTACAAATAATTGAAATTCAAGTTCTTGATCTGTATCTTCCATTTTTGGAAACTTATAAAGCTCTTCTCTTAAGCCTTGATCAATGAACCTACAAAATCCTTCAAATTGTATCTGATTAAATCCAGGGATTGTAGACATTTCCTCATTTCTATCCACCAGCATTTTGAATTTCCCGTTTATTGAAAATGAAAAGAAACAATCCCATTATTGGATAGTTCTTTATCAAATGAAATTCTATATATAGATCGATCTAACAATTATAGAATTTCTATTCTGTTTACAGAATCACATAAAATTTTCTCTAACTCCATATAGAATATGGAATGTATGAAATACGTATGAACAGAGGAATAAAGAGAATTTGATACTCAAATTGGAATGGAATTTGTAAAAAATCCAACTGGAAAAGAATTGCGAAATTTGACTTAACTTATACTTTTTACTTATGACTTATGGAATTTTCTGTTTTCTTTTCTGTTTTCTATAGAATAGCACAACAAAAAGTGATTCCATTTTTACCATTATTATGATATTCTATATTCCAATATACAATATAATTGGATACCAGTAAAACCAAAGGATTTGGGACTTGATATGTTCGATTAGATAGAGAACCAATAATCAGAAACAAAATAAAATAGAAAACTAGAAGAGATATCTTGTTTGCGATTTTTTGTAATAGAATTCGTATTCATATACATATATATCTATGTAAGAATTTGAGTTCTGGGGTTTCCATATACGCATAATTGTTGTTATAATTGAAATTGCTCAAGATACCGCTTTTGAGTTTTTAGCGCAGGAATTAAGATTAAGAAAAATGGGATTCCAATAAGAAATAAGAAGTTGAGTCCCCCGCCCCCAAAAAAGTCTTTCATCTATTTTCTAGCGCTTTGGCGGCATAGCCGAGTGGTAAGGCGGGGGACTGCAAATCCTTTTTCCCCAGTTCAAATCCGGGTGTCGCCTGATCAACAAAAGGCACGAAATACTGTATTCCGTTTTGATCATATAATTTGTTCCCAAAAGAAGCACGTGAAGCAAAAGTCCTTTTGCTACTTCTTTCTGTGATTTAAGGTTCTGTTCTGGAAAGTTCTTAAATTATTTCATCGAGGATTCAATGAAAGTTTTCTAGTAGGAATAGGAAAAAGAAACCAAAAAATCTTGATATTATTCATATACTTGATATTATTCATATAATAGTTAATCCTTACACTACTGATGTACTGTTTATTGGCTAGATCTGGAATTCGATTGGATAGCGATATAGGGAGTCGTTATGGAAAGAACGCAAGATACTTTGGATCGAAACTTATGCAAATTCCGGAATAGTCAGGAATTCAATCAATCTAATACCAATTGAATGGAAAAACGGTAGTTATACATATTCATTTTTCAATAGATTTTTCTATTTTTCCATTTTTTTATAACATACAAATATAGAAAAAAGAGTCACACAAATGCTTTCTTTTATTTTATATTTTAGGCAAGACCTAAATTTTCTACTTTATGAAGAGCAACAAAAGAAAGAGTAGGTCTTATTTTTCTTATATCTTAAGAAAATGTTCTTAAGACTTCGGAGAGTGTCGCTACCATATTTTGGGGGGCTTAATATTTCTCCATTCTATCTAGTAGCAATCATATAAGCAGTTCTGACACTTATAATTTAATTCATTTTAATTGAATTTTTTGAATTGGTTCATCAAAGGTATTGGATTAGACAAAATTCTTTTTTGACTCTGCACCAATCATTCTACTATTATTATTGAACAATAATCGAAAAAATCCTTCATAGAGCTAGGGACATAATTTACATGGATATAGTAAGTCTCGCTTGGGGTGCTTTAATGGTAGTCTTTACATTTTCCCTTTCACTTGTAGTATGGGGAAGAAGTGGGCTCTAGAGGTACTACTTACTAATTGAGTTGAGAAATCAAACTGTATTAATTTAGACCGTTCCGCAAAGACTTTTTTCATTTTACTATTGAAATTTGAAATTGAAGTAATATATTCTATAGATAATATATGAATAATTCCCTTTTCATTATGATGATTTAATTAGAATTAAACAAATATTTCAATGATTCCATGTTCATATTTCGAAAGTCAAAAGAATCAAAATGATTGGAATAAATTTCCAATCGAATGTTTTCTAAATGGAAATTTTGGATTTCGAAAAATGGACCCTTACCCGAGTTATATATGACAAATGAGGAAGGGAAGGTCAGAATTCTTTTTCCTTTTAGCTACTGAATATCTTATTATTCAAGATCTTAATATCGAGATTCAGGCTATATCTTTCTATACTATAACTTTCGACACTAGAATAAAAATAACAGTAGAAAGAACTATATAGTTCTTTCTACCATTACTATCTGATCTCCTAGAATCCGTCGTATTCTAGTCCACTCATTTCATCTAAGCCAGTAAATAGGAATCCGTTTCATTTTTTTCTTCCATCATTTCTAATCATCATTTCTAATTTAGAAGAACTAAGAAGTCAAATTTTATTCAAATTAATCGCTTTGACTAACAGTTTTTACGTATATTATAAGCAAAAAAGCAGTAGGAACTAGAATGAAGAGTGCAGTAGCAATAAAGGCGAGAATATTTACTTCCATAATTTTATTCTTTCGTTTTTCTTTACTTCGCAATAACTCGGGATTTAATCCCATAGAAATGATAAACCTTTCCCCTAAAAATTCAATGAAATCTATTTTCTCTAGATGATATCGAATTGGAGCAATATTATGAATAACAATATCTGAATTAGCAAATTGATTCATCGTCGAGAATGGAATAGTATAACATAGAAATATCATTTATCCATACTAAATCGAAAAAAAAAAAAAAATCTCTTTGGGAATAAAATGCCATTATTTCCCTCCTCTTTCACAGAAAAGAAAATGGAGAGATGAATCAATGTATTTTTGTAGATTTTGATCCGTCGGGACTGACGGGGCTCGAACCCGCAGCTTCCGCCTTGACAGGGCGGTGCTCTGACCAATTGAACTACAATCCCAGACAAATGAAATGAAAAAAAGTGTACAGCATACGTATTCTTAAAATTTCATTCAAACCCTTTCTTTCTATTTACATTCTTTTGATTTCCATTCGCGCTGCGTTGTGCGAGAAGGCGGGTGCTATATTGTATTGCTATTTCCGTAGATATACACTTTAGAGTAAAGTAATAAGGGCACAGATTAACAGATTACTATTTCTCTTTTTTTTTTGTTATTTCAAATCCAAATCGATTGATAATAAATCTTTATATGAATCGTGATCGATCATAATTTGTGGGAAAAAATAGAGCAAATCAAATAAATAAGAAGTAGAACAGAAATTTGGACTTTTTTCTCTATCAGGCATTTCAAGAGAAGAAACGGGTTATATCATTTCATGGCGGATCGGTGAATTATTGGGCCGAGCTGGATTTGAACCAGCGTAGACATATTGCCAACGAATTTACAGTCCGTCCCCATTAACCACTCGGGCATCGACCCAGGAAGAATCAATTCCAGATTTATTAATAATTCATGATCAACTTCCTTTCGTAATACCCTACCCCCAGGGGAAGTCGAATCCCCGCTGCCTCCTTGAAAGAGAGATGTCCTGAACCACTAGACGATGGGGGCGTATTTGCCGGAGTGTCAGCATACTATTCTTATAGTATAAAGTATAAATAGTTTTTTGAAATTGTCAATAGAACGAAATTGTATGAATAAATTCGAAATATACTTTCACTTTCATGGAATGATTGGTCTGTCAGAAAGTCAGAAAAGCGGGCGAAACGGGATTGCGCTCACTTTTTTTTATTGATTAACTCATTGTTAAGAGAAATAGGCATATATCTATCTCAGACTTATATCTCAGACTTAACCAGGAAAAAAAAAAAAAAATGGATAACTTATTTATGTTTATCCATCTTCTCAGATTTCCAGATTTATCATTTTTTTTTTTTCTTATATTCACTAGTCTTAGATTAGGTAAACCCAGTTTTTCGTTTATGAATGAGCTACTATGAATCTAGTTTGTTTGTACACTTATACACTTCTAAGAATAAAAAATTTTAAGAAGAATATTTTGATACTATTTTTTTTATACTACATATCTATATATATTTACATTTACTATATATAGATCAGATATATAATATCTAAGTTAAATATGGAATCTATTTCCATAGCCAGACAGATAAGATCTGTCTAGTGGCTAATTCAGGAATTCCTAAAGCCCTTTTAACTCAGTGGTAGAGTAACGCCATGGTAAGGCGTA